AGGAATGTGGTACTAAGGAATTCCCGGCATCTCGTAGAAAAAGAGTATAAAGAAACAAAAGGCTTTTTAGAATTTCATTTTTTATCAGAGATAATCATATAATAATTACTAAAAATAATTTGGTTCTTTTTACAAATTTGATGTCGATAAATCCGCGAGTCTAGAAATTCATTTCGGACAATTGAACCTTCTCGAACTGTTTCTTTTTAAGAACCAAAAAGATTTGTGCCAAAATAACAGATGCGAAGAAGAACAAAAGGCCTTGTACACGTAATGGATCTTGAAGTACTATTTCTGCATCTCCCTGACCAAATCCGCCCACATTAGGATTACTTGTCAACGGTTGATCCAATTTGATAGATTCGCCTTCTGAAATAAGAAGTTCTGGCCCCCGAGGGATAATATCAACCACTTGACGTCCATCCAATGTATCCGCTATGGTTATTTCGTATCCCCCCTTTTCTTTTCGTAGGATTTTGCTTACTATACCTGATGCTGTAGCATTATAAACTGTATTGTTACTCTTGCTCCCGTCAGGATAAATCTGGCCCCTTCCCCTGTTTCCGCCTACGTAAATAGGATATTTTAAGAAGTGAATGTCTTTCTTAGTAGCGGGGTCGGGGGAAAGAATAGGAAAGGTTATTTCACTATATTTCTGACCAGGAACAGGGCCTATGACAAGAATATTTTTTTGATTGGGGCGATAGCTCTGAAAAGACAGATTGCCCATCTTTTCTTTTATCTCGGGGGAAATACGATCGGGAGGGGCTAATTCAAAACCCTCTGGTAAAATAAGAACAGCCCCCACATTCAAAGCCCCTTTTTTACCATTAGCAAGAACTTGTTTCAGTTGCATATCATAAGGAATTCGAACAACGGCTTCAAATACAGTATCGGGAAGTACCGCTTGCGGAACCTCAATATCGACCGGTTTATTAGCTAAATGGCAATTGGCGCATACAATACGTCCAGTCGCTTCTCGTGGATTTTCATAACCCTGCTGTGCAAAAATGGGATATGCGTTTGAAATGGATGTACGAGTTATGATATATATCATGAGCGATACGGAAATAGATCGAGTAATCTGTTCCTTTATCCAAGAAAAAGTATTTCTAGTTTGCATGGTCCAAGCATTGATCCCAAAAATTTCTACAATAAATTGGGGTAGGTCACTAATGGAGTTTCCTATCCACGATTCTGTTATTTACTGGAATAATTTGACTGGATTAATAGAAATTAATTTCTATTTTTATAGGAATATAGTAGGAATCCGCGGGATGGCTAGAAATATAAAGCGATTTTCAACGCTTTGCTTATATACAACTGCAAAGTAAGAAACATTCTAATTGGATTAGGTAGATAATTTTTCAGTCATTCATTGAATGATAAATCACTACAAGTGACGGAGATACGCGATTTAAATAACGGAAAATCCAATATTTGAAAATTGTATCTACAATGACTGGAAAAGTGGAAACAAGGCCAGATATAATTTGATCATTATGAACAAATCCAAAATCCTTGTAGACAAAGCCAATCAGCAGTTCCCAACCATGCGGCGAATGAAATCCGATACACAAATCAGTTAATAAAAGAAGAGAAAAAGCTTTTATTGTGTCACTTAAGTTATATAGGAATTCCTGAGCCCAAGAGTTAAGAATAAAAAGTTCTTTATTACCCAAAATAGAATAACCACTTAGAATAATGAAACAGATTATATTTGTCGAGAAGTGCAAAATCGTATGAATACGACCCTCGTTGTGTATCTTGATTAATTGGATTGTTTCTTTGTGAATTCCTATACCAAGGTTTTGTAGATGTGTCTCCGAGTATTCCTTGATCATTTCCTCTAACAAGAGAAGTTCCTCTAATTCTATAAATTTTTCTAGAATACTCTTTTCTTCAATATCATTCAAAAAAGTTTCGGATTGCCTAGTATTACACCAATTAGTAACCCAAGATTCCAGACTTTTTTGAAATGAGAGAGAAATCCACCAGGGCAAAAATACTATAGATGCAAGATATAAAAGAGGAGTGAATGCTTTCTTTTTTGCCATTTTTCACTGTGAATTGTTAATGAACCCATCTCATCCGTCGACTCTATGTAATCTAATATTTCTCTCACGCATCAGTTCTATTAAAAGTCTCAATTCCAACAAGTAAAAAGGGGGGAATTTCCTTATTTAGAAATGGTTGATTATGAGATATTTCAATTTTTTCTTATTTTTTTTATTGAATTGAGTTGTGTATATTTCGATACATATAAAAGATCCCCAAAAGAGTTTTTTTATACTTGTTCCATATATGTCTGCTTTGACTCGAATGAATGTTCTGAAGAAACCTCGATTAAGTTATGTTATATATGTTATAGAATGATTCTTGCGTTTTTGCCCTTCTGCTGAGAAAGCATTTATTTCTCGGCTCATTTCTTAAAATACTTCAATTGGTACACGCAAGAAATAGGCCAATTCAGCAGCTTTTTGTTCCATTTCCCGTGGAGTAAAATTCTCATCAGTACGAGTCAATGGAATGGCTCCCTGGCCTCTGATATCCATATAAAGGACACGCCGAGCATAAATACCCTCTTTAACTTCTATTCTGATGGACTGAATATCTTTTATAAAAAATTGGAGTAAGACCCGACGATTTTTTCCAGGAAATCCCCAACGAAAGATACACACTATTCCGTCTTTTCTATCAAATCGATCATAACCACTACCTACATTCCACGAAATTGTGCACCACAAATAGGAGCTAATAAAAAGACCCGCGATCCCATAGAAAGACATCACAATTCCTTGTGGAAAAAAAACTATTTGCTGAGACGGAAATAAAGATATCAAATTTCTACCAAGATAACTCGAGGTTCCAACCAACAAGAATCCTAATGAACCTAAAAAAAGGATAACAGCCCAGCAGAAATTACTTGTTTTTCGAGCCCCCGTTATAGGTTCTATCCATATATGTTCTGATCGACAACTCATACTTTATCCAGTTGCTTTTTTTTTTTTGAGAGAATACCCCAAATGAATTTGACTTTAGTCCGTTTGTTTCCGAAGTAACCCGCATCAACTAGTACTAGTTTGATGTGAACCTTTAGGAGTAATTCATTAAATTGGTTAGATCTAAACTAATAACATACCCTTCGTATGATCTCACTAAAGATAGCCACATGCATATAGATAGACCAACTTTACCGTTCAGCCATCCGCCGATTCGGGTCTATTTGAAAATCGCTAGAATATAGTATTTTCTGGAGACATAAGAGTTTTTCGGCGGAAGCCGCTTATACCAATTTGTCTAAATGGATATCTGTGTTATGATACAAGCGTAAATTTTGAAAAAAAAAAAGTAGATGAGAGTTTGTGCCATCGGCTCTAAACAATCTTGTTTTTTTGAACATGAAGAAATAAAGAAGCCATTGCGATTGCCGGAAATACTAGGCCTACTAAAGGGACCAAAACAGAGGGAAAGTTAAGAGTTGTCATAAAATGGGTACCTCGATTTACTATTTGTACCTGTTATTTTTATTTAGATTTTATATTTATTATTTAGAATATAAAGATATCTTATTATATATAAAGAATAAAGATATCTTATTATAATTTGATAATTCTAAATTAGAATTATTATTACTTTTTACTTTACTTAATATCTATTCTATTAAGTATAGATATAAGTATATATCTAAGTGAGTATATAATGTAGTTTTTCATTTCATCTTTCTACATGAAAGATTTGAAAGAATATGGATGAGATATTATTTTATTCATTTTTTGCTCTTGTCTTCGAATTTCATTTACTAAGCACTTAAAAATAAATTAGATTCTATTTATATTGAAGGGTTTGTTAGAATGCCATCCAGCAGGGATTCTTAGTAAAAATAAGATTATCGTAAGTCGTAAGATATAGAAAGATACAAAATTATATATTTTCTATATTTTATAGATAGATTTTAATTTAATTATATATGACGAGAAGAAGATATTTTTTATTTGCCTAATTTCACGAAAATAAGAATTTCATCTTTTATCTTGTTAATAGAGGCTTCTTCATCAATAATCAGAAATATAGAAAAAAGGGGCAGATTTTCTATTTTCTGTGACTTTTGATTCTTTGATACAATTAGATCTTATGTCAACAAAGACAACCCTATTCGTCTAATTTTGATTCAAAGGAAAGAAAGTGTGGAGTTGAAATAACTCACTCAGAACGCTTTTTAAAGGATTACGTGGTACGATTAGATCGAATAAGCCCTTCTGGAATAAATACTCAGACGCTTGTGAACCGTCGGGTACTGTTTTATTCAATGTTTGTTCAATTACTCTTTTACCCGCAAAGGCAATATAGGCATTGGGTTCGGCAATAATGATATCCCCCAACATACCAAAACTAGCTGTCACCCCACCGGTAGTAGGAGATGTAAGGATTGGTACATAGAATAACTTTTTATTTGATTGATAATCATATAAAGCAGAAGATATTTTAGCCATTTGCATCAAGCTCAAACTTCCTTCTTGCATGCGTGCCCCTCCAGAAGCACACACTATAATAAGAGGTAGAAATTCTTTAGTAGCGTATTCAATCAAACGGGTAATTTTCTCCCCCACTACGGATCCCATACTACCCCCCATAAACTGAAAATCCATAACCGCAATTGATACGGTAATACCGTTTAGTTGGCCTATGCCTGTTTGAACAGCCTCGGTTAATCCTGTTTTTCTTTGATAAGAATCGATACGCTTTTTATAAGGCTCCTCCTCCGAATGAAATTGAATGGGATCCAGAGAGACCATGTCTTCATCCATAGGCTCCCAAGTACCCGGATCGATCAAAAGTTCAATTCTATCTGAACTACTCATTTTCAAATGATATCCACATTGTTCACAAAGATTCATTTTTGATTGAAAACTTTTCTTATAATTTAATCCATAACAACTTTCGCATTGAATCCACAAATGCCTGTATTTTTGAGTTACATCCAGATCCGTAGAACTTTT